ACGGTATTCCCGTAGCAATTGGGGTTATGGATTTTCAGTTTATGGGGGGTAGTATGGGATCCGTAGTAGGTGAGAAAATTACCCGTTTGATCGAATATGCCACCAATGAATTTCTACCTCTTATTCTAGTGTGTTCTTCCGGAGGAGCACGTATGCAAGAAGGAAGTTTGAGCTTGATGCAAATGGCTAAAATATCTTCCGCTTTATATGATTATCAATCAAATAAAAAGTTATTTTATGTATCAATCCTTACATCTCCTACTACTGGTGGGGTGACAGCAAGTTTTGGTATGTTGGGAGATATCATTATTGCCGAACCCAATTCCTACATTGCATTTGCGGGTAAAAGGGTAATTGAACAAACATTGAAAAAGACAGTACCTGAAGGTTCACAAGCGGCTGAATATTTATTCCATAAGGGCTTATTCGATCCAATCGTACCACGTAATACTTTAAAGGGTGTTCTGAGTGAGTTATTTCAGCTTCACGCTTTCTTTCCTTTGAATCCAAAAAAAATCAAGTAGAGCCTTAAGTTCAATTATTTTATTTGTGTCAAACAAGTAGTTATTTTATCGGAATTAAAGTAAAAATCAGAAAAATGGAGTTTTCTTTAGTGACATAAGATCGAATTGTAGAAAGAATCAAAGGTTGCGAATAGTTCTTTTTTTTTTCTCGAGATCTTTTTTTTTTTTTTACCCATATTCCTGATTAGTAATCAGGAAGCCTCTATCGACAAGATAAAAGAACGAAATCTTCCTTCCCCGAAATTAGATTAGGCAAGGCAAATAAAAAAATTTCATGTTCCCTTCTTATGTATATAAGACTTAACTATAGAAAATATAAGGAAATATAGATTATAGATATAGAGTCTTGCATCTTTCTATATCTACCGAGAATCCCCATTTTTACTAAGAATCCCTCTTAGATCGGACGAATTTTTCGGGAATTAAAACTCTTTCTTTATTAAATTTGAATTCAAATTTGAATACTAATTCCAATTTTAGTAATAAAATGGAAATTAGAAGATAAAAACGGGAAAAGAAGAATAATAAAAGAAGAATAATAAAGTGGATTATCATACATATATTATATGTAGAAAGATGGATAAGTACATTTATTTAGTACTATTTTCCTTGCACTTATTCTATATTTATACTCACTTAGATATACTTAGTATAATTATATACGAATTCTATACTAATTATTATAAAATATCTTTATAACAATAACAGGTACAAATATTAATACAAATATTAAATCGAGGTACCCATTCTATGATAACTCTTAACTTACCCTCTATTTTGGTGCCTTTAGTGGGCCTAGTATTTCCGGCAATTGCAATGGCTTCGTTATTTCTTCATGTTCAAAAAAACAAGATTTTTTAGATCCGATGGAACCACATCTCATCCATTCTTTTTTTTTTCAAGACTTAGACTTGGATCATAACACAGATATCCATTTAGTGGAATATGGTATAACATGTGGCTTCCTCAGAACATAAATGAAAGAGCTCTTATGTATGGTATGTGGAAACATGATATATGGGTAAATAAATTATAGCTATTTTAAAATAGATCAGGATCATCGGATGTCTGAAATGGAAATCTATATGTATGTAGATATCTATAGGGGATCATATGAGGGGGATGTTATTATTTTAGATTTAACCAATTCGATGAATTACGCCTAAAGGTTCACATCAGAATAGTGCTAGTTGATGAGAGTTACTTCGGAAACAAAAAGAGTAAAGTAAAATTCATTTGGGTTATTCTCTCAATTACAATAAAATGCAACTGGATCTAGTATGAGTTGGCGATCAGAACGTATATGGATAGAACTTATAACGGGGTCTCGAAAAACAAGTAATTTCTGCTGGGCCTTTATCCTTTTTTTAGGTTCATTAGGGTTCTTATTGGTTGGAACTTCCAGTTATCTTGGTAGGAATTTGATATCTTTATTTCCGTCTCAGCAAATAATTTTTTTTCCACAAGGGATCGTGATGTCTTTCTACGGGATTGCCGGTCTCTTTATTAGCTCCTATTTGTGGTGCACAATTTCGTGGAATGTAGGTAGTGGTTATGATCGATTCGATAGAAAAGAAGGAATAGTGTGTATTTTTCGTTGGGGATTTCCTGGAAAAAATCGCCGGATCTTCCTCCGATTACTTATGAAAGATATTCAGTCCATCAGAATAGCAGTTAAAGAGGATATTTATGCCCGTCGTATCCTTGTCCTTTATATGGAAATCAGAGGACAGGGGGCCATTCCTTTGACTCGTACTGATGAGAATTTGACGCCACGAGAAATGGAACAAAAAGCTGCTGAATTAGCCTATTTCTTGCGTGTACCGATTGAAGTATTTTGAAATGAACTGATTTCTTAGCAGGAGGGAAAAAATTCAAGAATCCGCCCTTCCTTTTCTATAGCATAACTTAACTGAAGTTTCGCTCATTTGAGCCAAAGCAGACGTATACGATCATAAAAGGAAACTGTTTTTGTC